AGAAACATAGACACACTCCTATGAACGTGAAAAATATACCGGATTAGTCAACTCTCGACTTGAAATTCTCAAGTCATTCACAACTGTTTAGTCAAAAATACGAATTTTTTTGATCGAACTTTATATTCTAGTTTCCTTTGTTTACTGCAGGACATGTCTCCGTTCAATATTCATCGACTGAAATCCTATTTCCATTACATGTATTTCAATTTGAGTTAGTTATAGTTAGTATAACTAACTATTGTTATTATACAAATTATACAAATTCTCTCGTTTTCATCTTACCTAGGATTCTCTCGAACTCTCGAAAGAAAAGGAATTTATTTTATATATATTTTATATAAATGAATATATTATAATTATTATAAATTGAAATCCATTTTGAGTATCTTTATATATTTCTATTCTTGTATGAATAGAGGAGGGTTTTCCTCTTTTCTTAGAGAGTTCGAATAGAACAAGTAGTCAGATGTAAGATAATTTATAGAAATTTCCATCTCATCTCAAGGTTTAGAATAGATCGGTGTTGGTATATTCCTTTTCTTAATATCCAGGCTGAGGAGTTTCTATTGATTGAATAGTGAACGTGAATACAGAAAGAGAATACTACCCCCCTTTTGTGATGTGGTTTGCTAGGTTTCGGGAAGGTATACAAAGACAAAAGCCTAGTTGACGTTTTTGACAATGTTTACAATGAAACTTACCAAATATAGTTGTTTTTCAAACTTTAGCTTGTACACAAAGAAAGCAGGTCATTCCTATACTAGAGGGAGAGTATCACTAACTTTCTGATTGTGGACAGAAAAGGAGGAAAATTAATATGGAATTCAACTCCGAAGATTCATGAAGCAAATAAGTTTGTTTAGCCACACGATTGGATAAATATCCATTGAGCCCATTAAAATGAATTGAAATGTGTTTTTGCTTTCATTTTTATGTTCGGCTTTAAAAGATACTCGTGACCGGGCTTATAGAAATAATTTAGGAATACTTTTTTTGATGAAAAAACTGGTCGGTTACAAGCAACAAACTAGAATGGGTAAATTAAAATTATACAATTTTTTTTTTATTTTCCTTTTTTAGGGCTCTAGGGCTATACGGACTCGAACCGTAGACTTTCTCGGTAAAACATATCAAACTTTTTATTATCAAAATGATCTGAACTGTTTCAAAGACCCAACATGCAATTTTTTGTGCATTGGGCTCTTTCATTAACTGATATTTCTATCAGTTAGTCCGCCATATTTTTTTTTGATAGAAAAATAGGAGATGGCTCCATGTGCTCTGAGTCATTATTTTAATTCTGATCCAGGAACACTACCAAAGTGTTTCAAAGGGGGTATCTTGACGTAGGTCTGCCTCTGGCCTAGATTAACCTAAGTTAGATGAAGTCTCTATCGCTCTGCTTAAAAATTAAATATGAAACTTCATACACCTTAAAGTTCATAGGGCGAAAAGATCTTTTTTTGAGGTCCTTGTACTCATTATGCCTAGCATTGAATAGACATTTACCTTATCAATATCTCAAATCGACTATGGGGCCTGTTTGGCACCTAAAAGGGACAAGACTGAACCCCTTGTCAGGCTATTGTTCTCTTGTTCCCTCAAAGTTATGGAGTAAGACATCGATTTCTCAATAAGATAAATTCTTTTGATTGCATGATGGACCCCCCTGAAAAACATTGGCGCGCGTGTAAACGAGGTGCTCTACCTAACTGAGCTATAGCCCTTAGTGCTTGTAATACCTATTTTATTATGTAGATAATTTCTTGTCAAGATGAATATTCCACGATCCAAGATCATAGTTCTTTGATCTGTTTGCGCGTTATTGCTTATAAGTAATTTATATATTATAATCCATCGATGGGATGGGTCCCATTTGGTTTTCTTTGTGATGATAAACGGCCTACTTAACTCAGTGGTTAGAGTATTGCTTTCATACGGCGGGAGTCATTGGTTCAAATCCAATAGTAGGTAGAACTTATTAGATCCCACCGACTCTGGTCTCTAATAAGTTTTTATATCCATCTGCTTTTATTGATATTTATTTTGTATCTTTTATATTTCTTTTTTTTTTTTGTTGGATCAAAATAGAATTACGCCTGATTTAATTCTGTCGAGTGAATACAATCAAATCAAATCAAATAAAAAAATAGACCAAACCTCTTTTGATTATTCGGACACACCAACTAGTTCCGAAATCTCATTGATCGTCTCGACTCGTGTCCTAGCTCGTCGGAGAGCTAGATTTGCCTCAATTTTTTGTCTCTTTCCTTCAGCTTTTCTTAAATTAGCTTCTGCTATTTCAAGAGTTTGCCGGGCTTCTTGTGAATCGATGTCACTACCTTTCTCCGCATCATTTACTAAAACAGTGATCTCATTATTACCTATTCTAGCAAAACCTCCCATCAAAGCCATCGTTAACCATTGGCCGTCAAGACGTATTTTCAAAATACCTATATCGACGGCTGTAGCAACAGAGGCGTGATTTGGTAATACG